AATTGCATTATTGTAATAATGTAAATAGACACATTTTTGGAAGAGGTATACCTACCAGTCGAGGTTTTTCTGTTTCCGGGGGGTTTGCAGAAATGATAGTGATCTCGCGAGTGTAGGGGGGTAGGGGGGTTTAACGCGCAAAACCCGGGGTAATCAATTCATGATAAGTCTCGAGAAAAAATAACTCTTTATGTACTTGATATCAGTTATGCAATGCTTGAATATATGTCTCTTGGCATTGACTAACTTCATTAAATTCAAGGAAATGTACAACCTTGTCAGCTATTACCGTGTGCACTCTGAAATGCAAAGTGAAAGGAAGCCAAAAAAAAAGAACCAAATGCACGCTGGAAAGAATGCTCGGCATGGTGGGTAAAGGGTAATATGTACTCCACCATTAACCTATGTCAGTTTCAAGGAAAGAATGAGGAATTAACAAGTAATGACCCTGAAATAGGAACCAAATGCCAGGAATAGATCACTAAGTGCGACCCCCACGATATTTGTCCCTGACCTTTCACGAATAGTATGTCTTAAGAAATCAACTGATGATGGTTTCTTACTGTGCATTAATTTTGAAATCTTAGGGATGAGGATACTTGGTATAACTAGACTCATGGATATTGTGTTAGGTCTTAAATTTCGTTCAGGTTTAAAACAGTTATATTTGAATATTGCTATAATAGTCTATGTATGTCTTCAATTGACAATGATGTGTTATATCAATTTATGTAAGTTTAAATTATATGTGTAATTTCATCATGTATTAATACAATTAATGTTTGTCGAACATTATATGTATTAAACCATACAATGTATGGTTTATATATGGTATGGGGATATGTCGTATATGTACCGGGATGGCAGAGTCCGGCAAAGAATAGTCTATTTAGGATCCTAGCTTTGGGAGTTAGGGGAGGGGGTTGAAATCCCTCTTCTTTGATAGCAGTAGGAGGGAATTTAACCTTCGGCAGCCGGCTTACAAGGCCGGAGCTCTAACACTGAGCTACTAATGCGTTACCAGTTAATTAGTTTGTTTTCTATTCAGCTGGCGGCAGGCATGAGAATGAGAAAAATTATGAAGTACAGGAGAGATGCTGCTTGCCCGATAATAACAAAGGGGTGTTCAACTGGCATTCCTCCGATTCAAGTGAGGATAATTACATCTGCAATTAGGAGTCAGAATAATAGTTGGGCAAGGGGTCGGAAGGTGAGGCTTTGCTGCTTAGAGGTGTGAAGAATCGGGACGACTATCAAAACTAGGATTGAGAATAGAAGTGCAAGTACTCCTCCTAGTTTGTTGGGGATAGAGCGGAGAATAGCGTAGGCAAATAGGAAGTACCATTCTGGTTTAATGTGGGGAGGAGTTATTAGAGGATTGGCGGGGGTGAAGTTGTCTGGGTCTCCGAGGAGGTTGGGTAGAAAAAGGGCCAGGGAGGTTAAGCCGAGGAGGAGGATTGTGAAACCTAGTAGGTCTTTATAGGAGAAATACGGGTGGAACGAGATTTTGTCTGCATCTGAGTTTAAACCTGTTGGGTTGTTCGACCCTGTTTCGTGGAGGAAAATGAGGTGGACTATTGTTATTGCTACAATAACAAAGGGAAGAAGGAAATGGAAGGCTAGGAATCGTGTGAGGGTGGCATTATCTACGGAGAAGCCTCCTCAGATTCATTGAACTAGGGAGTTGCCAATGTAGGGTACTGCTGAAAGCAGGTTTGTAATGACGGTAGCACCTCAAAAGGATATTTGGCCTCAAGGAAGTACGTAGCCAACAAAGGCGGTTATTATTACTAGTAGGAGTAGGATTACTCCGACATTTCAGGTGTTTTTGTATAGGTATGAGCCGTAGTATAGGCCTCGGCCGATGTGTATGTAGATGCAGATAAAGAAGAAGGAAGCTCCGTTAGCGTGCATGTTTCGAATTAGTCAGCCGTAATTTACGTCACGGCAGATGTGTGCGACGGAGGAAAAGGCGGCTGTGATGTCCGAGCAGTAGTGTATTGTAAGGAATAGGCCTGTAAGAATTTGAGCAATGAGACAAAGGCCAAGTAGGGAGCCAAAGTTTCATCAAGCTGAAATATTGACAGGTGTGGGAAGGTCAACTAATGCGTCGTTTGCAATTTTTAGTAGGGGATGGGTTTTTCGGAGATTTGTCATTATTTGGTTTTTGTAGTTGAAGTACAACGATGGTTTTTCAAGTCATTAGTCTTGGTTAAAGTCCGAGTAGAAACTATGGTCTTTTTTATGTTTTCGTTATTATTTGGGCTAGTTTTAGGTTTAGCGGCAGTAGCTTCTAACCCTTCTCCTTATTTTGCAGCATTAGGGCTGGTGGTAGTTGCAGGCACGGGGTTCGGGGTTTTAGTAGGTCATGGGGGGTCTTTTTTATCTTTGATTTTATTTTTGATTTATCTAGGGGGAATATTAGTTGTATTTGCGTATTCAGCGGCGCTTGCCGCTGAGCCCTACCCAGAGGGGTGGGGGAGCTGGCCTGTATTGGGGATGATGCTAATTTATTTATTAGGGGTTGGGGTGGTTGCAGGGGGGTTTTGAGGGGAGTGATATGAGGGGTCTTGAATTTCAGCGGACGAGTTAAGTGAGGTATCAATGTTTCGGGGGGATATTGGGGGTATTGCGTTAATGTATTTGGCTGGGGGAAAGCTGTTGATTATAGGGGCGTGGGTCCTTTTGTTAACATTATTTGTGGTGTTGGAGTTAACTCGTGGTCTGAGTCGAGGAACGTTGCGAGCGGTTTAATAAATTAAGAGGAGTGTGGCGAGGATGGTGGTGAAGAAGAATAATGAGAGGTAAGTTTTTACTATACCTTGCTGGATATTACTTGTTGCTGAGATTACAGGGGTGTTTAGATCTACGAGGGACTTTGGACCGATTTTTTCTAGCCAGGCTTGGTCAATTGTTTGACTGGCAATTGATTGGCCTAAAAGAAGGCTTAGTTTGGGCAAGGAACGGTGGGTGATTGCAGGGAAAAAGCCAAGCATATTTGAAAAGTGGTGAAGTGCGAGGTTGGGTGTCGATTTGAATTGTTTGGTGGTGAGGGAGGCGAGTTCTAGGGCTGTTAGGGCGCCGAGGATAGAGACAGTGAGGGCGGCAAGTTTAAGCAGTGGAGGCATTGTTATTACTGGTGTTTTGATTGGTAGTATGTTTGAGGTAATTAGCAGTCCTGCAATAATGGTTCCGTAGGCTAGGCGTTTAATAGGGTTAATAACCGCTGGGTTATTTTCGTTAATAGGAGAGAGGGGGCTAAATCGGGGGGAGCCCATTGATACAAAGAAAATTATTCGTAGGCTGTAGACGGCAGTAAAGGAAGTAGCGAGAAGTGTTAGGATCAGGGCTCAGGCGTTTAAATAGGATGTGTTTATTGCTTCAATAATGGCATCTTTAGAGAAGAAGCCGGCTAGAAAAGGGGTTCCTGTTAGGGCCAGGCTGCCGAGGGTTATGCAAGATGAGGTAAAGGGGGTAAGGGTGTGTATTCCGCCTATTTTGCGGATGTCTTGCTCGTCGTTTAGGCTGTGAATAATTGAGCCAGAGCATAGGAAAAGTATTGCTTTGAAGAAAGCATGGGTGCAAATATGTAGGAAGGCAAGTTGAGGCTGGTTAAGGCCAATTGTTACTATTATTAGGCCTAGTTGGCTTGATGTAGAGAATGCGACGATTTTTTTAATGTCGTTTTGGGTGAGAGCACAGGTAGCAGTAAAGAGGGTAGTTAATGCTCCAAGGCATAGGCATGTGGTTGAGGCTGTTGAGTTCCCTTCTATTAGGGGGAAGAGACGGATTAGGAGAAAGATTCCAGCTACAACTATTGTGCTAGAGTGGAGAAGGGCAGATACTGGCGTGGGGCCTTCTATTGCTGAAGGTAGCCAGGGATGGAGGCCAAATTGTGCGGACTTACCGGCGGCGGCCAGAATTAGGCCAAGGAGGGGTAGGGTGAGGTCAAAATTTTTAGCTGTAATAAAGATTTGTTGGATTTCTCAGGAGTTTAGGTTTGTTGCGATTCAGGCTATAGCAAGAATTAGTCCGATATCTCCGATTCGGTTATAAATAACTGCCTGGAGGGCTGCGGTATTAGCGTCTGCTCGCCCGTACCATCACCCGATGAGGAGGAAGGACATGATTCCTACTCCTTCTCAACCGATGAAGAGTTGGAAGAGGTTGTTAGCGGTTACGAGAACAATTATTGCGATGATAAAAATTAGGAGGTACTTTAGAAACCGGTCTACAAGGGGGTCTGTGTGCATGTATCATGAAGCAAACTCTAAGATAGACCAGGTTACATAGAGGGCGACTGGGACAAAGATGATTGCGTAGAGGTCGAGGCTGAGGCTAATATTAATGTCAAATGTTAGGGTATTGGCCCATGACCAGGTTGTAGTGATGGTTTCGGCCCCCTCATTGATAAAGAGGAAAAGGGGAGCTAGGCTAATAAAAAAGGCGAGTTTAACTGCTGTTTTGGCTTGGATGGGGGAGTGGTTGGTGTTTTGGGGGTTGGGCACAAAAGTCATAATGGTGGGGTAGAGAAGAAGTAAGAAGATTAAGGCCAGGCTTGTGGTTATGATAAGTGAGGTAAGGTGCATAGCTGCTACTTGGACTTGCACCAAGAGTTTTTGGTTCCTAAGACCAACGGATGACTGTTATCCTTTAGGAGCGGGCGAGTGAGCCCTGGGGTTTAACTAGGGTTACAAAGATTAGCAGTCATTGTTGCTGTCGAGCCTCTCTCGGCAAATAAGAGGAGTTTAACCTCTGTCTGTAGAATCACAATCTAACATTTTGATTTAAACTATATTTACAAGCGGTTCACCCTCAGAGCAGTTCGGGCTTGGCAATAAGGAGGAGCAGGGGGATAAGGTGGAGGGCTATTAGCAGATGTTCTCGTGAGTGGGTGGGGTCTAGTGCAATAATGTGGGGTGGGAGTGGCCCTTGTTGTGTGACCAGGAACATATAAAGGGAGTAGCTGGCTGTGATTAAGGTTCCGGCTCCTGTGAATAGTAGGGTCCATTTAGATCAGCTAAAGAGAGCGGTAATAATTATTAATTCTCCTATTAAATTAGGCAGAGGGGGAAGGCCAAGGTTGGCCAGGCTAGCAATGAATCATCATGTGGTTATTAAGGGAATGGCGGTTTGTAGGCCTCGTGCAAGGATCATTGTCCGGGTGTGGGTGCGTTCATAATTTGTGTTGGCTAAGCAGAATAGGGCGGAGGATGTGAGGCCATGGGCGATTATAAGGATTAGAGCTCCGGTCAGCCCTCAGGATGTTTGGATGAGGATACCTGCTGTGACAAGGCCTATGTGGCTAACAGATGAATAGGCAATTAGGGACTTGAGGTCGGGTTGTCGGAGGCAGGTTGAAGCAGTTATGATTACTCCCCAGAGGGCGAAGATTAGGAAGGGGTAGCAAAGTTCTTTGTTGAGGGGCTCAAGGAGGGATATAACTCGAATCATGCCGTAGCCGCCTAGCTTTAGGAGAACCGCGGCTAGGATTATTGAACCGGCAATTGGAGCTTCGACGTGGGCTTTGGGGAGTCATAGATGAATTCCGTAAAGGGGAGTCTTTACTAGGAATGCTAGTAAACAGCTAGCTCATCATAGCTTATCAGCATAGGTAAAGAGTTGCATAGGGGGTTTATATTGGAGGGTTAGAAGGGAAAGGGTGCCTGCTGAGTTTTGCAGGAGAAGGAGTGCGATAAGTAAGGGGAGAGAGCCTGCTAGTGTATAGAATAAGAAGTAGGTGCCAGCGTTAAGGCGTTCAGCCTGGTTGCCTCAGCGGGTGATAATGATGAGGGTTGGGATAAGAGTCGCTTCAAATATAAGATAAAATATGATTATCTCTGTTGCGCCGAAGGCTATAATAAGGAAGATTTGAAGTGATGTAAGTAGGGAGATGTATGTACGTTGGCGGTTTTGGGGTTCTGAGGATATGTGATTCTGGCTAGCCAGAATCATTAAAGGAAGAAGTCAGCAAGTAAGGACAAGCAGGGGAGTTGACAAAGGATCTGTGGCTATGTAAGGGCTGAGGAAGGCTCAGCCTGCTTCGGCGGTAGTTTTTAGTCATATTAGGCTTATAAGTGCGATGGTGAGGCTGTAAAGAAGGGTGGTAGACCAGAGTTGGTGGAAGGGGATGGTTCAGGCTATGGGGAGAAGTATTGCGGTTGGTACTAAAATTTTTAGCATTGCAGAAGGTTTAAGTTTTGGAGGCGGTCTGTGCCGTGGGTGCGGGCAGTAGCAACAAGGAGTGCTAAGCCCACGCTAGCTTCACAAGCTGAAAATGCTAGTAAGAGCAAGGGGGAGGTTGAGAAGCTTGTGGAGTTTAGCTGGAGGGTCCAAAGGGAGAGGGCGAGGAATAGGGAGAGTATCATGCTTTCTAGGCATAAGAGAGCGGAGAGTAGGTGGGAGCGGTGGAATGCTAGGCCGGCTAAGCCTAGAATAAATGTTGCTGAAAATGTAAAGTGGATGGGAGACATAAAGCAAATATGGACTTTAACCAAAATTTTTTGAGCCGAAATCAAATGTTTTGTTTAAACTAGTTGCCTATTCGGCCCACTCGAGCCCTCCTTGAACTCATTCATAAATTAGGCCGAGAGTCAGTAGAATTAGTACAGTGGCTGCTCAGGTGAAGGCTATGAGGGGGGATAAGAGTTGGTCTCCTCAGGGAAGAGGGAGGAGAAGTGCAATTTCTAGGTCAAAAAGGAGGAAGAGGATAGCGATTAAAAAGAAGCGAAGGGAAAAGGGCAGGCGAGCTGATCCAAGGGGATCAAAGCCGCATTCATATGGTGATAGTTTTTCGTAATCAGGGGTTATGAGGGGAAGCCAAAATGATACGAGAGCTAGGACCACAGAAAGTGCCGCGGAAGTTAGGAGAAGGGTGGTGGCAAGGTTCATTATCTTTCCTTGGACTTTCACCAAGATTTAGTGATTGGAAGTCACTAGTACTAGCGTTTGTACTAGAAAGATTAAGATCCTCATCAGTAAATAGAGATGTAGAGGAATAGTCAGACGACGTCTACGAAATGTCAATATCAGGCAGCAGCTTCGAATCCAAAGTGGTGTTGGGAGGTGAAGTGATATTGGATTTGTCGGCAAAGGCAGACGGCAAGGAAGGTGGAGCCAATAATTACGTGGAGGCCATGAAATCCTGTGGCCACAAAGAAGGTGGAGCCGTAAACCCCATCAGCAATTGTAAAAGGGGCTTCGTAGTACTCTATTGCTTGAAGGAGAGTGAAATAGAAACCAAGGAGAATTGTTAGGGTTAAAGATTGGATTGCTTGTTTTCGGTTGCCTTCCATAATACTATGGTGGGCTCAGGTAACGGTTACTCCAGAGGCAAGTAATACTGCTGTATTAAGCAAGGGAACTTCGAAGGGGTTGAGAGTTGTGATACCAGTAGGGGGCCAGCATGCTCCTAGTTCTGGAGTAGGGGCTAGGCTTGAGTGGTAGAAGGCCCAGAAAAATCCTAGAAAAAAGAATACTTCGGAGGTAATAAATAGGATTATTCCGTAGCGTAGGCCTTTTTGGACAGGAGGTGTGTGGTGGCCTTGGAAGGTGCCTTCTCGTACGATGTCTCGCCATCATTGGTATATTGTCAGGAGAAGAAGGATAAGACCTAAGGTCATTAAAGTTGTGGAGTGGAAGTGTATTCAGATTGCGAGTCCTGATGTTATCAGAAGGGCGGCGACTGCGCCTGTAAGGGGTCATGGGCTGGGGTCAACTATGTGGTATGCATGTGCTTGATGTGCCATTAAAGGTTTTCTTGTAGGTAAAGGCTTAGAAGAAGTACAAAGACGTAGGCCTGGATCAGGGCTACTGCTACTTCTAGTAGTGTGAGGAGGAGGAGGAGAATTGAAGTTAAAAAAGCTAGTGTGGGTATGAGGAATATAAGTGTAAATACGGCGGTGGAGGTGAGTTGAATAAGTAGGTGCCCCGCTGTTAAGTTAGCGGTGAGTCGGACTCCTAGTGCAAGAGGGCGGATGAATAGGCTGGTTGTTTCGATAATAATAAGGAGTGGGATAAGAGGGGCAGGGGTGCCTTCAGGTAGTAGATGGCCCAGAGCATGGGCGGGTTGATATCGTATACCAATTAATACGGTGGCTAGTCATAGGGGGACTGCAAATGCTATGTTAAGAGAGAGTTGTGTTGTAGGAGTAAAAGTGTACGGAAGGAGGCCTAGTGTGTTTAGGGTTACTAGGAAAAGCATGAGGGCTGTAAATAAGGCTGCTCATTTATGACCTTTTGGGTTAATTGGTTGAAAGATTTGTTGTGTGAAGCGATTAATGAAACATCCCTGGAGGGCTAAGAGGCGGTTGTTTACTCAGCGGGTGGTGGGCTGAGGATAAAGAATTCATGGAAGGCTTAGAGCAAGGGCAATTAGGGGGATTCCTAGAAAGACTGGGCTCAGAAACTGATCAAATAGTCCTAGTGTCATAATCAGGTTCAGGGAAGAGATTTTGGAGTTTTGGTGCCTTGAGGCGAGAACCGGTTTGGGTAGGAATACTCGATGACTTTTCGAGGGGCGAGGGTTATAAAAATTAGTCAAGCGAGGGCTAGAATGGGGAATCAGGGTTTGAGTTTAAGTTGTGGCATGTCGCTAGGGGTGGGTAGGGGCCACCAATCTTTAGCTTAAAAGGCTAACGCTATTCCGTTCAGCTTCTTAGCGAAGAGTCTTGGAGTATTAGTGATGATCAGTTTTCAAAATGTTTTAGGGGAACTGCTTCAATGACGATAGGCATGAAACTGTGGTTGGCTCCACAAATTTCGGAGCATTGTCCGTAGAAAACTCCTGGGCGAGATGTAATAAAGGCTGTTTGGTTCAGGCGCCCGGGCACTGCGTCTATTTTTACACCCAAGCTTGGGACTGCTCAGGAGTGAAGAACGTCTTCAGCTGAGACTAAGACACGGATGGGCGATTCTGCGGGAATAACTATACGGTGGTCAGTTTCTAGCAGGCGGAATTGTCCTGGGGCTAGGTCTTGAGTGGGGATTATGTAGGAATCAAATATAAGGTCTTCGTAGTCTGTATATTCGTAACTTCAGTATCATTGGTGTCCCATTGCTTTAATAGTTAAGTGGGGGTCATTAATTTCGTCTATTAAGTAGAGAATTCGTAGTGATGGGAGAGCAATTAGGATAAGAATAATGGCTGGAAGAATTGTTCAGATAATTTCGATTTCTTGTGAATCCAGGATGAACTTATTTGTGAGTTTAGTGGTAACTATTGCTACAATAATGTAAAGGACCAGGGTGCTGATAAGGAAAATAATTATTAGAGCATGATCGTGGAAATGTAGGAGTTCTTCTATTATAGGTGAGGCTGCGTCTTGGAATCCTAGTTGAGAGGGATGTGCCATAATGTAAGGTACGTGGGGGTGTAGCCCACAGCTCTGCCTTGACAATGCAGTGTAATATCCTTTTACTAGTACCTTGTTAAAGAAAGTGACAGAATGGTTATGTGGTTGGCTTGAAACTAATTTAAGGGGGTTCGATTCCTCCCTTTCTCGGGGTCAGAAATTTAGGCTTGTGGGATTTGGACGAATGCAGGTTCTTCAAAGGTGTGATATGGGGGAGGGCAGCCGTGTAGTCATTCTAGATTAGTTGCAGTGAATTCTACTGATAAGACTTCTCGTTTTGCGGAGAAAGCTTCTCAAATAATAAACAGAAACATGATTACAGCGATTAGGGAGATTAGAGAACCAAAAGAAGAAACAGTGTTTCACAGGGTGTATGCGTCAGGGTAATCTGAGTATCGTCGAGGTATTCCAGCAAGACCTAGGAAGTGCTGGGGAAAGAATGTTAGGTTAACACCTACGAACATGATGCCGAAGTGAATTTTTGTTCAGGTGCTATGAAGGGTGTATCCTGAAAATAGGGGGAATCAGTGTACGAATGCAGCAATAATAGCGAATACTGCTCCTATGGAGAGGACATAGTGGAAGTGCGCTACGACGTAATAAGTATCGTGCAGGACGATGTCTAGGGAAGAGTTGGCTAGCACAATTCCTGTGAGACCACCCACGGTAAATAGGAAAATAAAGCCAAGAGCTCATAGTAGAGGGGTTTCTCATTTAATTGCACCTCCGTGGAGGGTTGCTAGTCAGCTAAAGACTTTTACCCCCGTAGGAATGGCGATGATCATTGTTGCGGAAGTGAAATAGGCTCGGGTGTCCACGTCTATTCCGACGGTGAACATGTGGTGAGCTCATACAATAAAGCCGAGAAGGCCGATAGCCATTATTGCTCACACCATCCCCATGTACCCGAAGGGTTCTTTTTTACCGGCGTAGTATGCCACGATATGTGAAATTATACCAAAGCCTGGTAAAATAAGAATATAGACTTCAGGGTGGCCGAAGAATCAGAAAAGGTGTTGGTAGAGAATAGGGTCTCCTCCTCCTGCGGGGTCGAAGAAGGTGGTATTTAAGTTTCGGTCTGTTAAGAGTATTGTGATCCCGGCAGCTAATACAGGGAGGGAGAGGAGAAGAAGGACTGCAGTAATTAGGACTGCTCAGACAAATAGAGGTGTTTGGTATTGTGAAATTGCGGGGGGTTTCATATTAATAATTGTTGTGATAAAATTAATAGCACCAAGAATTGAGGAAATTCCTGCCAGATGCAGCGAGAAAATGGTAAGATCAACGGATGCGCCTGCATGGGCTAAGTTACCAGCCAGAGGGGGGTAGACTGTTCAGCCTGTCCCGGCCCCAGCTTCTACTCCGGAGGATGCAAGTAGGAGGAGGAATGAAGGGGGTAGCAGTCAGAAGCTTATGTTGTTTATTCGTGGAAATGCCATGTCAGGGGCCCCGATTATTAGAGGAACTAGTCAGTTCCCGAAGCCTCCGATCATGATGGGCATCACTATAAAGAAAATTATAACGAAAGCATGCGCTGTTACGATTACATTGTAGATTTGGTCGTCTCCTAGGAGAGAGCCTGGCTGGCTTAGTTCAGCTCGAATTAGAAGGCTTAGGGCGGTTCCGACTATTCCGGCTCAAGCACCAAATACTAGATACAGGGTGCCAATGTCTTTGTGATTAGTAGAGAAGAATCAACGTGTAATTATCACAGGTAAGATGGCTGAGTTAGGCGCTGGATTGTAGTCCCATGAACAGAGGTTTGAGCCCTCTTCTTATCAGCCCCGAGGTGTTTCACACATAAGGTTGCAAACCTTGAGTAGCAGGCTTATTACCTGCCGGGGCTTACCCCGCCTGTTTTGTGCGGGCAGGCGGGGGAAGTAGATGGATGCTCGCTGGTTTGGGCGCTTAGCTGTTAACTAAGATTTTGTAGGGTCGAGGCCTACCCACCTAGAAAGGCTTTAGCTTAATTAAAGTGTCTGCTTTGCATGCAGAAGATGTAGGTTAGTGTCCTGTAAGTCTTATAGGGGCTGAGGGGTTTTCACCCTCGCTTAGGGCTTTGAAGGCTCTTGGTCTAGTTGTTATCCTAAGCCCCTTAAAGAGTGGTCATGGTCAAGATGGTAGGGGTAAGGGGGAGGAGACAAATGGTTAAGGAGGCAGTGATGGACAGGGGCAATGAGAGTTGGGCGGAAGGAAGACGTCAGGGCATGGTGTTAATGATGGTGTTGGGAGACATTGTTAGGGTTATAGCATAGCAGAGACGGAGGTAGAAGTATAGGCTTAATAGTGCGGAGAGGGCGGCTACAGTTGCGGCAGGAGCAAGATCTTGTTTTGTTAGTTCTTGAAGAATAAGCCATTTAGGCATAAATCCTGTGAGAGGGGGCAGGCCTCCTAAAGAAAGTAAAATTGGAGGGATTAGGAGTGTGAGGGTGGGGGTTTTTGCTCATGATGTAGCTAAGGAGTTAATTGTGGTAGTTTTGTTTGTTTTGAAGGATAGGAATAGGGAGGAGGTTATAATAATGTATAGTGAGAGGGTCAGGAGTGTTAGTGATGGGGAGAACTGGAGAACAAGGACTATTCAGCCAAGGTGGGCGATTGAGGAGTATGCAAGAATTTTGCGTAGTTGATTTTGGTTTAGGCCTCCTCAGCCTCCGACTAAGATGGATAGAAGACTGAGTGAAGTAAGTATAAGGGGGGTGGGGGCATTGATTTGTAGAAGGAGGGCGAAGGGGGCAATTTTTTGTCAGGTAGAGAGGATAAGACCGGGGGTTAGGTCAAGGCCTTGAAGTACTTCAGGGAGTCAGGCATGTAGTGGGGCTAGGCCAATTTTTAGTGCTAGTGCTAGCGTGATGATTGTAGTGGGAAGGGGGTGAGTTATTTGTTGAATTTCTCATTGGCCTGAGAGTCAGGCATTTGTGGTGCTGGCAAAAAGTAGTATTGCGGCGGCAGTTGCTTGAGTTAGGAAATATTTGGTGGTAGCTTCTGTGGCTCGGGGGTGGTGGTGTTGGGCTAAGAGGGGAATGATAGCTAGTGTATTTATTTCAAGCCCTATTCAAGCAAGGAGTCAGTGGGAGCTTGTAAGGGTAATTAGGGTCCCGAGGCCGAGGCCAAATGCAAGGGTTATTAAGATGTACGGGTTCATTAGTAAAGGAAGGATTTTAACCAACATGGTTGGGGTATGGGCCCAAAAGCTTGTTTAGCTGACCTTACTAGACAGTGGTGTAGGCGGGAGCACGAAGAGTTTTGATCTCTTAAGGTAGGGTTCAAGTCCCTTCTTTCTAATGCTTAAGGCAGGAGCAGGAGGGACTTTAATCCTCATTATTCACTCTATCAAAGTGGCCCTTTATTTCAGGCACAGCTCCAGGGCTATAGATGCGGGGGTAGGCCTGCGAGGGCAAGGGAGAGGGCGAAGTGCCAGATGACCATAGCTAGTGTGAGGGGTAGGAAATTTTTTCAGGTCAGATGTATTAGTTGGTCATAGCGGAATCGGGGGTAGGATGCTCGAACTCAGAGGAATACAATTGAAAGAAGTGTAGCTTTAATTATGAGGAGAAGGGTTGAAATTTCTGGGGCGTAATAAATAATGGATGTGCCTAAAAATAGAATTGCGGAGAGGGTATTTATAAGCAGAATATTTGCGTATTCTGCTAGGAAAAATAGGGCAAAGGGGCCTCCTGCGTATTCGACGTTGAAGCCTGAGACTAGCTCGGATTCTCCTTCTGTGAGGTCAAAAGGGGCTCGATTTGTTTCTGCGAGGGTGGAGATGTATCATATAATAGCAAGGGGTCAGGCGGGGACAATTAGTCAGATGGTTTCTTGAGCAATATTGAAGGTTTGAAGGGTAAAACCGCCTGCAAAGATAATTGTGCTGAGGAGAATAAGGCCTAGGCTGACCTCGTAGGAAATAGTTTGGGCTACGGCCCGTAAGGCTCCGATTAAAGCGTATTTTGAATTTGAGGCTCATCCGGATCCTAAGATGGTATAAACAGTTAGGCTGGAGATAGCCAGGATGAATAGTACTCCTAGGGTTATGTCGGCTATTGGGGAGGGTAAGGGTATAGGAGCTCAGAGGGTCAGAGCGAGGGTCAGGGCTAGGATGGGGGCTAAGAGGAATATTAGAGAAGAAGCTGTGGATGGACGGACGGGCTCTTTTATAAATAGTTTTACGCCGTCTGCGATTGGTTGAAGAAGACCGTAGGGTCCTACTACGTTTGGGCCTTTTCGTAGTTGTATGTAGCCTAGGACTTTTCGTTCAACTAATGTGAGAAGGGCAACGGCTAGAAGAACAAAGATGATTAGGATAAGAGAGTTAATAATGGGCAATATTAGTGTTGTTATCATAGTTAGAGAGAGGATTTGAACCTCTGTGGGGAGAGCTTAGGACTCCTGCAGTATCCGGGCTCTGCCACCCTAACATGTCATTTTCTTAGACGGAGGGATATGTCCTTTTGTCTTATTTAGTTGTTTTCATTAGATAAGGAGGGGGCGTGCTTTGAGCAGAGGCCCCCTTTCTTCGGTCCTTTCGTACTAGAAGAAAGCATAGCATAGATAGAAACTGACCTGGATTACTCCGGTCTGAACTCAGATCACGTAGGACTTTAATCGTTGAACAAACGAACCCTTAATAGCGGCTGCACCATTAGGATGTCCTGATCCAACATCGAGGTCGTAAACCCTCTTGTTGATAAGGTCTCTAGAAGAGGATTGCGCTGTTATCCCTGGGGTAACTTGTTTCGTTGATCGGTAAACCGGATCTTGAGGGTCAGAGGTTCTGTTACTTAGAGCTGTCGCTCTTGGTTGTGGGAGGGTTCTCCTATTCCACGTGGGGGGTTTTTGGTGCCCCGCGGTCGCCCCAACCAAAGACATTAGGGTAGGATTCACATTAGTCTTACTCTTTTTTTAGAGGAAGCTGAGAGTGAGCTGCTCTTGTCTAAAGCTCCACAGGGTCTTCTCGTCTTATGGGCTTATCCCCGCTTCTGCACGGGGAGATCAATTTCATTGACTGGAAAAAGGAGACAGTTGAGCCCTCGTTGTGCCATTCATACAGGTCTTCATTTAAAAGACAAGTGATTGCGCTACCTTCGCACGGTCAAGATACCGCGGCCGTTAAACGTATAGTCACAGGGCAGGCGGGACCTCTTATATTTAGGGGTCAAGAGGCGATGTTTTTGGTAAACAGGCGAGGCCAATTATGTTTGCCGAGTTCCTTCTTTTTCTTTTAGTCTTTCCACGGAGGCGCACCAGTGTAGGGTTAACGGGAATATCTGGGTGGTCTTCTAGTTCTCTATTTTTGGCCTATTACCCTCAGTTATGGGGCCGTTAATGGCCGGCAGGATGTCTGTTCCGGGTTACACTTGGGTGTGGAGAGAGTCTTGCTCTCTTATTACTCATATTAGCATTATTACTCCCATATGTTATGGGAAAACCTGATAGGAGAAGGGGGAGTAGGAGACGAAAATCGGAATTAGGGGTTTGAGTGCAATGTTCAAGCTTTAACGCTTTTTATTAGGATGGCTGCTTTTAAGCCCACCTCAATGACTTACCTTTATGAATTTGATCTTTATCCACCCAGAAAAGTTGTTTCTTTGTTCAAAGGGGCTGGACCCCCTTTGACTAACTCTCTTAATTTCTTGGGGTCTCACTTAGAAAGATATCGAGGTGAGGGGAGAATTCAAGAGGCTGAACTTCTATCCAATTTTCAGGTAACCAGCTATAACTAAGTTCGGTAGGTCTGTCACCTCTACTCAAAGCTCTTCCCACTCTATTGCCACAGAGACGGGTTGGCCCTTTCTATTAGGCTGGCTTGGAGTAGCTCCCTTAGTTTCGGGTTGTCAAACTACAATGCTTTTTGCTTGAGGGGCTCTGGCTAAAACATGATGCAAAAGGTACGAGTAGTGATCTCTGCTTTGTTGTGCTTTACTGAGTTGTTTCATTTCTCTTTCAGCGTTCCCTTGCGGTACTTTCTCTATTGCGTCTGATGTCTTTTTCTATCACCTATACTAAAGTGGAAAAATGATTTGTTTGTTTATTTGTTGATGTATGTATATTTATATGTAAATGTTATGATGTTGGGTGAGCTAGCTAGTGGGCGTCAGAGTTATCCGATTTGCACGGATGACTTCTCGGTGTAAGGGAGATGCTATACTTCTTAGCTATACTCTGATATATTCCAAGCGCACCTTCCGGTACACTTACCATGTTACGACTTGCCTCCCCTTCTTTTGAGTAGCTTTTTAATTTATTTTAGGGCCTGTATTCGGGGAGAGTGACGGGCGGTGTGTGCGCGCTTCAGGGCCGGTTTCAGCAAAACACTCTATTTTTTGCTTACTACTAAATCCTCCTTCATAATGTGTTTTCATTACATAATCCGTATTTTCTGTTTCAGAAAATGTAGCCCATTTCTTCCCCCCTCATATGCTACACCTCGACCTGGCGTTTTGAGTTGTACTGATTTTGCTCACTATTAGCCCCTCACAGGGTAAGCTGACGACGGCGGTATATAAGCGGTAAGAGCAAGAGAGGGTGAGGTTAAACGGGGGTTATCGGTTCTAGAACAGGCTCCTCTAGGGGGATCTAAAGCACCGCCAAGTCCTTTGGGTTTTAAGCTAGCGCTCGTAGTTCCCAGGCGAATAGTCAATAATAGTACTATTAAAGTTTAGGGCTGAGCATAGTGGGGTATCTAATCCCAGTTTGTTTCTCAGCTTTCGTGGAGTCAGAATGGGTTAAAGCCACTTTCGTGGGGGGGCCTCTAATTCTCGGGTACGTATAACAGTTCTGAGAGTGTTTGGCTTTAGTTTAAGATTCTCCTAACCACGCTTTATGCCGATGGCTGTCAACTTGGGCCTCTCGTATAACCGCGGTTGCTGGCACGAGTTTTACCGGCTCTCTTAGCTTTAACTAAGTCAAGTTTTCACTTATAGCTTAATGTTTATCACTGCTGAATTCCCTTGGGGGTGTGGCTAAGCAAGGTGTCGTGGGCTAAATAATTGTGCCTTATACCAGCTCCTTGTCTCCGGGCAGGGGACTGTAGGGCATCCTCACGGGTATGCGGATACTTGCATGTGTAAGTCTAGCTAGAGTTGACAGAAAAGCCAGGACCAAGCCTTTGTGTTTGCGGAGCGTTCTAGGGCCCATTTTAACATCTTCAGTGTTATATTTTAGTTAAATTACGCTAAC